CCTGTTAGACATAAAAAAGTAGCTAGCATCCCCTTTTCTGACGAATCATATGGTTTTATGATTTCATTGCCCAATAAGGTTATCAAATGAATTGTAATCACAATTGAAACAATAGAAAAGGAAATATGAGTTAATATATGCTCTAAAGTTGAAAATATCATAAAAAAGAAAAAAGGTGGGGATCCCCCATATTAATATTAATTATTGGGAATTTAATTTATTTTTATTATAGGATCTATTGGATCTCGTTTAGAAGATGGCATGCCGCCACTCGGACTCGAACCGAGATGCTCTAGCACTGCTTCCTAAGAGCAGCGTGTCTACCGATTTCACCATAGCGGCTTGCTCGAATTCATAATAGCCTATTTATATTCAATAGTCGAGATTGAACAAGTCAATTCAATCAAATATGTTTTTTTAGTAAAAATGAAATTGATAAAAAAAATGAGTTCAAAAGTCAATTTGAAGATTCATTAGTTTCATTTATTTTCCTTTAAGTGTCCATTTATCTTAGGGCTTTTTACGTAGTTTATGCGATTCTAAAATCGAACTCTTGCAGCTATAGAAATCTCTCGCTAGAATAAAAAAACTTTTTTCATTTTTTACGCTTATTGTCATGTCATTATTTCTGGTTTATCTGATTTTATAATCATAAATTGGAAACAAAAAAGAAATTTTCTCAATGAATCTAAAACTATTTTGTATTTGGAGTACTGCAAATTGACACTTGTACATAATATAATAATATCTCAACAATCAAGTTCTTTTATTGATTCTTTTATTGATGATCTGAAAATTGGAGATATATGGTAAATCCATTACATATGGTAAATGCAATAAATTAAGAAGTTAGTTTTTAACATGGAATCCATTAGTTTCAACAATCTGCCCTTCCCGAAAAAGATAAAAAATTTTCTTTATTGGAATTGTAAAGGTCGATGGGGAAAAAAAGACTCCCCACCACCAAAATATGAGTGAAAACATAAAAAAAAAAAAAATAAAAAATTGTATTTATTTTTTTATTTAGATTTTTAGATTTAGAATTCAGAAAATAGAAGAATTATTCTTTTAGACATAACATTAAGATTCTATTTCATATTAATATGAACTTTGATTTTATATTAACAAATTACTGATCCAATTTTTTGAATCAAATGCATTTCGATTATTCCAATATTTTAGGACTTATTTGTTTGTCGTACAAAAAAACTTTTGGAATTCCCGGTAGAAAGAGATTTCCCTAATGACAAAGCTTTTAACGACGCCCAATATCCTTTCATTTTCCAAATATTTTTACGAATACGCTTTTTTGATATCGAAGTACGTTTTTTTGGAACTGCCATTTAAAAATGAAGAAGTTACTCATTGTTATAGTTGGATGTGAAAGACATCTATTGTTCTATTATTATTCTTATTCATTATCTATTTTTTCTCTAAATAATATAATATTCTCTTCATAAAAAAGAAATATAGATATGTCAAAGATCCATGAAAACTGGATCAAAAATGACTCTAAATAACAAAATATTCCGTAAAACCAAAAATTTTTGGTTTGGAACTATTAGTTCGCGTTGTTTATCTCTCAAAGTTATATCTTTAGAATCTGCATGTCATAGAAATCAAATCAAACTTAATAAAATAAAAAAAGAATCTAAAAGACCTTTATTTTCGGCATTCTATACTTGATTTACATGTAATAAAATACCAGGATTGTACTTTTGACTAATAAATTGATAGTCAAACTAGAAAAAAATACAACTAAATTTAATTTTAAAATTCGAATGAGACTAGTAATAAATCTGTTAAAAGATACGTGGTTTGATAAAAAAGGATCTCAGTCATTTTTGATCCTTTCTCGCTAAAAAGTTTATTTTAGTTCCATATTTTTCTAAACTTTACTCATAAATTGTTTTGATTGAAATGGAAAACAATCAATCCCATAATGAATTAGTTAATTAATTGAAAATTAGTTAATGAATTGAAATAAACTAACTAAAATCAAGAGTTTTTTTCATTAGACCGATGACCTTAGTTAATCTTATAATTCGTATCAGCATCAAGTACTCTTTTTAGGCTAAATTTTTATCCTTGCTCTATGAATATAAATTTTGATTACGATAAATTATTCTATTTTTATTTTCCTATTATAAGTGTTCGTTTTTTTATATGTCACTTGGTCATATCATTTGACCAATTGTAACTTCTTTTTTGAATATTTGAACGGTTTTGAAAAGACTCAGAATAATTAATATTAATAAATACTAATATAAACTTCTTAAATCAGTTAGTGCATATCTTGATTTTTTATTGACTTTTTCGAAAGGTAAGATCCGGTGAATCGGAAACAATTAATTAAGAATAAAAAACTTTTTTTATGGAACAGACATATCAATATGCATGGATAATACCTTTTCTTCCACTTCCAGTTCCTATGTTAATAGGGTTGGGACTTCTTCTTTTTCCGACGGCAACAAAAAGTCTTCGCCGTATGTGGGCTTTT